TTCAAAACTCATTTTTATCTTTTTTTTTTTTCTAAAAAAAAAAGAAATAATCCATTAAAATTTATGCGAAATGCTTTTCTATTTCTAGAATGTCCAATATATGTTTTATATCTTCTATGCGAAAATTTTTTATTTTCATAAGGTCCTCTTCACTGTTATTCAAAAGGTCTAATAATGTATGTATATTGGACCTTTTAAGGCAATTATAGACCCTGGGGTGCAATTCTAATTGGTCAATAAAAAAATATTTCAATGCTATTTCGCTTTGATTTTTACTTGGTTTAGCCAATCTATCATGAAAAGTAAAGGGGGGTAAAGTAACTTTGTGTTGGTTTTTTTCTAAATGGAAGTTTTCTTCTTCTGCATGTAAAAAGGGAATAAATAAATCAATCAAATTCCGGGAAGCCTCATGAAGTGCTTCTTTAGGGGTTAAACTTCCATTTGTCCATATTTCGAGAAAAAGTATCTCGTGTTTTTCATTCCCATTCGCATAAGAATGAATACTATGATTGGCATTTCGAACAGGCATGAATACAGCATCTATAGGATAACTTCCGTCTTGAAAGTTGTTTGGCGTTTTTATACGATATCCGCGATGCCTCTCGAGTTGTAATTCAATACAGAAATTAATTGGTTCCGTTAGGTTCGCTATAGGCTGTGTATTATCAACGATTTCCACCGAAGGTGGTAAGATGATGTCTTGAGCAGTTACATATTGGGGACCCTTGACATAAATAGACGCATCACGAGTTCCATAAAGATTACTTTTCAATACAATTTCTTTCAAATTCATTAAAATTTCATGTACAGATTCTTGAATACCCACTATGGTAGAATATTCATGTGGTATTTTCTCAAATTTTGCGCGCGTGATACATGTTCCTTCTATTTCTCCAAGCAAAGCTCTTCGCATCGCAATGCCTATTGTATCGGCTTGGCCTTTCATAAGTGGAGCCAGAATAAAGCGTCCATAATAAAGACGCTTACTGTCTACTCGGGATTCAACACACTTCCACTGCAGTGTCTGAGTAGATATTGTTACTTTCTCGTGAACCATAGTAATATTATTTTGATCAGATCATTGAATTATTTATTTCTCTTGAAATATCTTCAATGTTTATTTTTATACACGTCTTTTTTTAGGGGGTCTACAGCCATTATGTGGCATAGGGGTTACATCTCGTATGAAACTTAATAGTATACCACTTCTACGAATAGCTCTCAATGCCGCATCTCTTCCGAGACCGGGGCCTTTTATCATGACTTCTGCTCGTTGCATACCTTGATCCACTACTGTCCGAATAGCATTTCCTGCTGCGGTTTGAGCGGCAAATGGCGTCCCTCGTCTTGTACCCTTGAATCCACAAGTACCGGCGGAGGACCACGAAATTACCCGCCCCCTTACATCTGTAATAGTCACAATAGTATTGTTGAAACTTGCTTGAACATGAATAACTCCCTTTGGTATTCTACGCGCATTTTTACGTGAACCAATACGTCTATTCTTACGTGAACCAGTTCTTGGTATAGGTTTTGCCATATTTTATCATCTCATAAATATAAGCCAGAGATATATGGATATATCCATTTCATGTCAAAACAGATGCTTTATTTTTTTTTTTCTTATTTATGTATTTGGTATTTGTACAACATTTGTACGACGGTTCCTTTAGATTTTATTTATAGAGTCCTTTTTATTTTAGAAAGATTATCCTTGTCTTTGTTTATGTCTCGGGTTGGAACAAATTACTATAATTCGTCCCCGCCTACGGATCAGTCGACATTTTTCACAAATTTTACGCACAGAGGCTCTTATTTTCATATTTATCATTCCCTAACTTAATTCTAACTCTCTTTATTGGAAGAAAATAAGTTTCTTGAAATTTTGAACTTCGAATTGTATACCCCAAAAATGAATGTTGAAATTGAAAAAACCATCTAATCGTTGGAATCTTTTTTCGGAGTCTATAAATTATACGTGCGCTGGTTGAATCATAACGACTTGCCTCACTTTTCCTCGATTTCCTCGTCGTATACGTATAAAAAAACTACGTCTAATCGTCCCTGAAACATAACCTAGAATCAGATTTTCATTATCTAAACGAATTCAGAATATACCATTGGGCAGTCATTTCGTAATTAAACCTTCATGAATCCTTTCTTTCATTCTGATTCTGGGTCAAACTCCTTGAGGTATCAACTAATACGGGAGAGGTGATATTAGAAAACCGCCCTCTCTCTTTTTTTTTCACAAATATGAAAGTTCCGCATATAATTCTTATATCAGATATCAGAAGGATTACCATACATAACACAAAATTTCTCCACCGATTCCTTCTAGTCGAGCCTCTTTGTCTGTCATTATACCCCGAGAAGTAGAAAGAATTACAATCCCCATTCCGCCTAAAATTCTAGGAATTCGTTGATAGTTAGAATATATTCGTAGACCGGGTCGACTGATCCGTTTTAAATTTAAAACGGTTTTATACGGTCCTTTCCTATTCCTTCTATGTCGTAGGGTTAAAACCAAAAAATCTTTGTTGTTTTCCTGATGTTTCCGCATGTTTTCAATAAAACCTTCGCGTAAAAGGATTTTAACAATGTTTTCAGTAATGTTAGTAGCTGGTATTCGAACTGTTCTTTTTTTATTCATGTCAGCATTTCGTATAGAGGTTATTATGTCAGCAATAGTGTCTTTATTCATGATAAACTCAGATTATTGTTGTACTCGAATTTTGATATAATCAACATGCTCTTTTTCTTTTTTTTTTTTTTCTTTATTTTGTAGTTATGAATTATTAAAGGCATATACGTGAAACCCAACCAATCTACTAATAATAATAAATCTCAATTTACTAAATAACCTTAATTGATTTCAGTTAAATACTCAGTTAAATACTATAACTATAGTAATTATGTTATGGTCTAATCTTATAATACTTCGGGTGCTAATGAAACTATTTTAGTGAAATTTAACTGTCTCAATTCCCGGGCGATCGCGCCAAAAATTCGAGTTCCTTTTGGATTTCCTTCTTGATCAATAACAACCGCAGCATTGTCATCATATCGTATGATCATACCGTTCTCACGTTTGAGTTCTTTACAAGTACGTACAATTACAGCTCTGATCACTTCTGATCGTTCTAGAGGTGTATTTGGTACTGCTTCCTTGATTACAGCAACAATAACATCACCAATATGAGCATATCGTCGATTACTAGCTCCTATAATTCGAATACACATTAATTCTCGGGCTCCGCTGTTATCCGCTACATTCAAATGGCTTTGGGGTTGAATCATTTTGTTTATCTGTTTTTTCAATCAACACAAAGGGCGAAGTAAAAAAAAAAGAAATGTTGTTTGTTCAAAACAAAAAAGGAAACCTGCAATTGTTGTTTTTTTTCATCCAAAAAAACTTTTCTTTTGTTTCTACATTCCTATCCCGAAATAATGAATTGGGTTCGTATAGGCATTTTTGATGCCGCTATTGAAATAGCCCGTCTGGCTATATTTTCTGCTACTCCGCTCATTTCATAAAGTATTCTACCGGGTTTAACGACAGCTACCCAATATTCGGGAGATCCTTTCCCCGAACCCATACGCGTTTCTGTAGGTCTTACTGTAACTGGTTTGTCTGGAAATATACGTACCCATATTTTTCCACCGCGGCGGGCATTTCGTGTCATTGCTCGTCGACCTGCTTCTATTTGTCGAGATGTGATCCAAGCGGGTTCAAGCGCTTGAAGAGCATATCTACCGAAGCAAATACGATTACCTCGATAAGATATTCCTTTCATTCTTCCTCTATGGTGTTTACGGAATCTAGTTCTTTTGGGGTTATAGTTGATGGTTGTTTATCAATTCCATCTCTACTACAGAACTGGACATGAGAGTTTCTTCTCATCCAGCTCCTCGCGACTGAAACGATTAAAAAATCTATGTATTTAATGAATAATATACTGAAAAAATATACCGACCCATGAGATTTTTTGAAATTTCATCTAATCTATTAGAAATTTCCATATCTTGTTTTGATATATAACTAAACATGGATTCGATCTATAGAGAATTTTTATTTAGAGATACATTTCAAGATAATAGTATAGATCAAAGTAATTTTGTTATGAGGTTATAATGAATCTTTATTTTGTTTTGCTTTTTATTATCATATCGGATCGGCTAAAATTTAGAAATCCAATAAAATCAAAATTTTCGCGGGCGGATATTTACTCTTTCAATATTTCAGTTATAGGATTAGTCTATGACATGACCTTTCAGAATAAATGAATCGGTTTCTGGTTCGTTCCGCCATCCTACCCAATGAATCATTAAGATTCGTTTTCAATGGAATCTTATGTATTCACAGGTTCTATCGTTCCCATCGCTTCTCGGTTAATGGTTAGGTCTAAATTTTACAACGGAGCCCCTAACTAAATTGGATTTGTTCTTGAGTCAATCCTCTCAGTCTTTATTGGCTCAGGGCTCTTTATTCTTTTTCTATGAACAGATTTGTATAATTATGGACCGATCCATATTAATGCTTTATTAAATTTCCCGTTATGAGATGAATCATAGACCTTACATATTGGAATCATATATCATTGATATTTTTTTTCTCTCTTTCTCTCATCCTTCCATTTATCCGCATACTTTTTTTCTTTACAACTCAGAATCAGATTGGTTTTTATTTTTTGTTGTTTGTTTATGCAAAAAATATTTCAGTTGCTACATTGATATGATCAATATATCATATCTCGACCGGTTTTTTATATCCAGATAATGCGAAACGATGAGTTAGTTATTAGTTCTATAATAGTTATTAGTTCATACTATGGGCTGGTCCTTTTTTTTTTAATACTATAATCCTAAAAAAACCAACGAGTCACACACTAAGCATAGCAATTATATCAAATGATTAATCGAATTTTTATTCAATCTTATAGAATTGTTCATTTTTTTTTTTTTTGAGTTAAGAGAAAAAGAATGAAAGAATTTGTCAT